TTCATTAAAATTTCATGGACCGATTCTTGAATCCCCGTTATAGTAGAATATTCATGGGGGACGTTCTCAGATTTTACACGTGTTATACATGTTCCTTCTATTTCTCCAAGTAAAGCTCTTCGCATCGCAATGCCTATTGTGTCAGCTTGGCCTTTCATAAGTGGAGATAGAATAAAGCGACCGTAATAAAGGCGTTTACTGTCTGTTCTTGATTCAACACACTTCCACTGTAGTGTCCGAGTAGATACTGTTACTTTCTCTCGAACCATAATAATATTATTTTACTTGATTGAATTATTTATTTCTCTTGTTTCTCTTGAAATTGCTTCACTGTTTATTTCTACACACGTCTTTTTTTCGGAGGTCTACATCCATTATGTGGCATAGGGGTTACATCCCGTACAAAAGTTAATAGTATACCACTTCTACGAATAGCTCGTAATGCTGCGTCTCTTCCGAGACCGGGACCTTTTATCATGACTTCTGCTCGTTCCATACCTTGATCTCTTACAGTGCGAATAGCATTTGTTGCGGCAGTTTGAGCGGCAAAGGGTGTCCCTCTTCTCGTACCCTTGAATCCAGAAGTACCGGCCGAGGACCAGGAAACCACCCGACCCCGCACATCTGTAACCGTGACAATGGTATTATTGAAACTTGCTTGAACATGAATAACTCCCTTTACTATTCTACGTGCATTCTTACGTGAACCCATACGTACATTCCTACGTGAACCAGTTCTCGGTATAGCTTTTGCCATATTGTATCATCTCATAAATATGAGTCAGAAATATATGGATATATCCATTTCATGTCAAAAAATATTCTTTATTTGTACATTGAGCCCTTTAGCGAGTCTGATTATCCTTGTCTTTGTTTATGTCTTGGGTTGGAACAAATTACTATAATACGCCCCCGCCTACGGATTAGTCGACATTTTTCACAAATTTTACGAACGGAAGCTCTTATTTTCATATTTCTCATTCCTTATCTTAATTCTGAATCTACTTGGTAGAAAATAAGTTTCTTGAAATTTTTCATTTCGAATTGTATTGAATAAAAACCACCTAATCTTTCGAATCTTTGTTTCGGAGTCGATAAATTATACGCCCTCTGGTTGAATCATAACGACTTACTTCAATTTTGACTTTATCTCCTGGCAGTATGCGTATAAAACTACGTCGGATCTTTCCTGAAACATAACCTAGAATTAGATCTTCATTATCTAATCGAACCCGGAACATGCCATTTGGAAGCGATTCAGTAATTAAACCTTCATGAATCCATTTTTGTTCTTTCATTCCAGGTAAAGCCCCCTTAAAGTATCAACTAATAGAGGAGAAAGGATATTAGACAATTCACTCTCCCCCCTTTTTTTACAAAAAAAAAGAGGTTTCCTATCCCATTTGAATATTAAAAGGATTACCATATATAACACAAAATTTCTCCACCGATTCCTTCTAGTCGAGCCTCCCGGTCTGTCATTATACCTCGAGAAGTAGAAATAATTACAATCCCCATCCCACCTAAAATTCTAGGAATTCGTTGAGAGTTAGAATAGATTCGTAGACCGGGTCGACTGATCCGTTTTAAATTTAAAAAATTTCTATAGGGCCTTTTCCTATTTCTTCTATGCCGCAAGGTTAAAACCAAAAAAAATTGATTTTTTTCTCGATGTTTTCTAACATTTTCGATAAAACCTTCTCGGAAAAGTATTTTAACAATACTTTCGGTAATATTAGTCGATGCTATGCGAACAACTCTTTTTCTATCCATATCAGCATTTCGTATAGAGGTTATTATCTCAGCAATAGTGTCTCTACCCATGATGAATTTAAATTATTGGTGCCTCAAAATTGGATATAATTAACATGTTTTTCTTTTTTTTTTTTTGGTTTATGAATATGAATTTTTCAAGGTATATGCGTGAGACACAATCTACGAATTAATTTAGTTTTTAATCTATTTCTTTCAAATAATCCAAATATATGACGATCTAATTTTATTTTATAACACCTCCGGAGCTAATGAGACTATTTTAGTAAAATTTAATTGTCTTAATTCCCGGGGGATTGCACCAAAAATTCGAGTTCCTTTTGGATTTTTTTCTTGATCAATCACAACTGCAGCATTATCATCATATCTTATTATCATACCGTTATCACGTTTGAGTTCTTTACAGGTACGAACAATTACAGCTCTGACTACTTCTGATTTTTCTAGGGGCATATTTGGTACTGCTTCTTTGATCACAGCAACAATAACATCACCAATATGAGCATATCGACGATTACTAGCTCCTATGATTCGAATACACATCAATTCTCGAGCCCCGCTATTATCCGCTACCTTTAAATGGGTCTGAGGTTGAATCATATCAATTTTTAGGCTATTCTTTTAATGCTAATGCAAAGGATGAAGAAAATAAAAGAAATACTATTTGTCCAAAAGCAGAAACCTGCAGTTTTGTTTCATCTCCAAGACTCATTTCTCTTGGTTCTAC